TTATATTCTGTTTACTGAATCACATAAAATTTTAATCAACTCCATATATGGACATATATGGAATGTATGAAATACATATGAATAAAGAGAATTTTCTACTCAAATTGGAATTTGTAATAAATGAAAGGAATTGAGAAAACATCCTTGGAAACAGAATTCTGATTTATTTTCTGGAATTTTGTATAGAATATCAGAACAAAAGTGATTCAATTTCTACCATTATTATGATATTCCAATCCGATTGGATACCGGAAAAAGAAAGGGATTCAGTGTTTTCGCTGAGATAAAGACAAAGTAATCAGAAACAATATAGAGTTTCTTTTTTGTCACTTAACCCTTTTGGCCGATTCCGCCGATTCCATTGTTAAAAAAAAAAGATTTTCCGAGAAAAGAGATATTTTTTTTACCTATTGAGTATTCTATTATTAGTAGAATTCGTAAAATACGAAAGAAAGCGGGTTGTATTTATTAAACTTAAACACGTCCAGATATAGCTATCTATATATACCTATATATGTCTCCTTTTTTATTGCAGTTCTATTCGGGACAGGACAGGCCTTGTTCTATCAAAATTTCGACTTTCTATTCAATGAAAAATTGAAATATTTTCATTCCCTATAGGCATCATATATAGATACCTGATTATATATCCGTGTAATTTCTGTTCTGGTTCCGGGGTTTACATATACTCATAATTTTTGTTATAATTATAATGGAAATTGAAAAAAAAAAATGGAAATTAAGAAAGGTTTTTTTTATTGAAAAGAATCAATACTGATTAACTAGTATTTGGATTTTCTTATGTCATTAGAGAAAGATAATTTGAGATACAAATCGAAAAATCGTTCATGAATTCGCAGTCAAGTCAATAGTTAATGGTTCAAATTTCTCATGAATTTTGACTTTTGTGACTGAAAGTCCATATTTTCTTTTTCAATAGAAAAGATAGGGAAAGTTTTTAGGTATTGTGCTTTTTGAGATACTATACAATCAATCGAAGGAATGGATCAAATCAAAAAAGAAAAGTAAAGGATTTTTTTAGGAAAGGAATTAAGGAAAAGAGGATTCAAGATGCAATCAAGATGCAAGTAGAATACAAAATAATAAGTTCAGTAATCCACCCCCTCCAAAAAAAAGGGGTAAGATTTTCATCTCTTTTTTATTGTTTCGGCGGCATGGCCGAGTGGTAAGGCGGAGGACTGCAAATCCTTTTTCCCCAGTTCAAATCCGGGTGTCGCCTGATCAACAAAAGACCCGAAATCCCTTATCTACATCGACTGATATAACTCACCGAATTATTCCCCAGCAGAAGGAGAAGAAAAAAAAAAGACTGTCAATATGTGCTTGATTCGAAGCATCTGGAGATTCTCGAAAGGTCTGTGTCTAGGATTCAAAGAAAGATTTTAGTAGTGGAAGGGAATCGAGAAGTCTTGATAGACCTTCCACTACTAAGGGAGTGTTTACTGACTGGGACTTGAATTAGCTTGGATAGCCGTAGGGGGAATATAACTACTTAATAGTTAATAATTGTGGAAAAGGCGGAGGATACTTTGTATACAAACTCACTAGTGTTCATGAGTACTCAGGTATTCGATCAATATTCGATTGAATAATTTTTTATAGCAAAAGATGCAAAAAGAACTTCTTTTCAGTAAACTCTACCCCTCTAGTCAAGAATGAAATAGACTGTCTCTCGATTCTTTCAAAAAGACGGTAAGAAATAGATCAAATGGGAAATCAATAGAAGTATGTGATAGATAGCGATCTATCTTGTTTATCTATTTTTTATGCTTTTTTATGAATTATGAACAAAAGAAAGAATAAGTCTTATTATTCCTACATCTAGTGGATTTATTGGATTGGTTCATAAAATTCATAGTCTAGGGTAACTTTTTGACTCTGCACCATTGATTTCACTATTATTAGTGAACAATAATGAAAAAATTCCTTCATATTCATAGAGAAGAGATATTCATAGAGAAGAGATAGGGGACATAATTCACATGGATATAGTAAGTCTTGCTTGGGCTGCTTTAATGGTAGTCTTTACATTTTCCCTTTCACTCGTAGTATGGGGAAGAAGTGGACTCTAGAAGTACTACTAATTTAATTGAGTTGAGGAATAAAACTGTATCAATTGTTTTATCGATCATTCTATAAAACGTTTTCATTTTAACTGGAATAATCTAATGTCAATCAAACAGATATTTCAATGGTTCCTATGTTTGTATTTCGAAAGGAGATGTAGATGATAGGAATTTTATTCCAAGTGAATTTTTCCTAAATTCTCTATTTCGTCGAACGGACTCTTACCAGAATTCTGAATTCTATAGGGACAATGAGAAACAATAGACCCTTTTTTTTTTCCCTCTGTATCCAAGAGAAATTCGGTTATTATATATTTTTTTTTAATAATAAAATAATAAAAGGATACGTACTTTCTCGAGGAAAGAACATAGACATAGTGATTGTTCAACAAGATACTACGCATAATAAGATCTTGGCTCGGGCGAGTTACATATTGCGCATTTACCGCTTGTTTTTTTGTTATTTTAGAAATTGGATTTGTGCTTTATCGACTCATTTCATATCATGTTCAAGTGTTACAAATTGGTAGGATTTACTACTCTTTTTCGAAATTCCAAGAAGTTCCCATATCATAGAATTCCTTGGATCATCTGTCAACGGTTCAATCAATTACTTCTTGGGAATGCTAAAAAAGGATTACTGGGGTTTCTGGATTTTCTTTTATGAATAGATGTCCATCCCATACCCTTTTTTTTTTTTTTGCTTCTTTGATTCTTTCAATGGATACTGGGCTTTAGATTTGAAAGAATCCGAAATCTAGGAATTCGAACCATAAAAGTAAGAGTTGTCTTTCGATTATTTCGGATTGATCGGAATCAATACAGATCAATCAAATAAATGTAGCAAAGAAATACAATTGGGGGCTATGTACATTACATAACATAGATGTAATTAATATCTACATATCTGAAGATACATATTGTAGATTGATCTATATTAAGTCTGTATCTTTATACAGTACAACTTTATACACTAAAAAAACATTAATCTAATAGATAGTATGGTAGAAAGATTCATAGATTTCTTTCCACCATACTATCCAATCGCATAGAATAATTCTAGCCTGTTTATTTCATTTAAGTTTAAGAAGCGAAACGAAATTGGAATCCTTTTTTTTTTCTATTTTTTCAATCATTGATAACGAGCTAAGAAGTCAAGTTTCATTCAGATTAATCATTTTGGCTGACCGTTTTTACGTATATTATAAGTAAAAAAGCAGTAGGAACTAGAATGAAGAGTGCAGTAGCAATAAATGCGAGAATATTTACTTCCATAATCTCATCGTTTTTTTACTTCGCAATAACTCGGGATTTAATCCCATAGAGATGATAAAAATTTCGACTATAAGTCAATTTAATGAGATGAATTAGATCTCAATGATATTGAATCGGATCAATATCATGAATAACAATATCGTAGCTATCAAATCAATTCGTCGTCGCGAATTGAATAGTATAACATAGGAAGATCTTTTATCCATACTGAATCCAAAATGAAATTCCTGATCTAATCAAGAATTCTTTTATTTATCATTGTTTTACATTCTTTCTTTTCTATAACCTACCGTCTTCCTTGTACAATCATCTGTGAAGTATCATCTGACCACTTTCCATTTCCATTGGTTACAAACCCCACAAAACAATCGAAGTAAACTGGAAAAAAGGAAGGAGTTAAGCTCTAAACTCCCCTTTTTAATGATCTAATTTTCTATCAAATTCATTATTTGAATTTGAGGGTTTGTTTGTTCTTTTTTCGATAGCAATAGCACCTTTCCTTTAAAAGAAGGAAAAAAAAAGATTATTCATTATCTCGCTAAAAGGGTGGGATCTTTATTTGATCTTTCTTTTCTTTATTTGATCTTTCTTTTATTAATATCCTTTTTTCTTAGATCTTAGATTAGTACTAGGACGCATATATTAAAAGTTCGGTGGACAATTTGAATGAGATAGATTGTTTCAAATTGAAATTAGTTAGTCTTAATTATTGAGATTACACAAAATCGCAGCCATAAAGGGAAATAAGGTTAATCGAAAAAGTTTTTTATCAGGATAACTATAAAACTATAAAGTATAATTCAATTTTGTATTGTACAAAAAAAGAATTCCATTTTGGTATGTGCTCCCTCGAAACATATGGTACTCTATTCCATTAGATAGACGCGAGAAATTAAAAACCAGACCCAGTTCGGCATCTCTTGGAATCCTCAATATGATGTTCCCACTAATTGTACTAGTACTAATCCACATATCTCTCTCTCCCACCAATCGGTACTAGTTGAAGTAATAAAGATCTCTCTTTTTGTTTGATGAGAAAGAAATACGAAAGGAAAAAGGAAAGAAAAAAGAACTAAAAATCCCTATTGGAAATGAAATTCTATTCCTTTTCTCACTTTTCCAAGAAAATGGAGAAATCAATTGATTATTTATTGGATCTGTCGGGACTGACGGGGCTCGAACCCGTAGCTTCCGCCTTGACAGGGCGGTGCTCTGACCAATTGAACTACAATCCCAGGGAAATTCAGTATACAGCATCCATATTTTTATGATTTCAAACAAGCCATTTCATTTCTATTTAGAATTTTCATGTTGTAACAGAGACGCAAGTGATATATTGATATCCACATGGGTATGCACTTTAGTGAGAGTGACACGAATGACTAGTAATCCTTTCGTTATTTTCAAATCGCTTGATAATCAATCTTTCAATAAAGAAAAAAGAGTCTTTTTTTCTTTTTTCCTTCGACTTTATACTTCAAAATCCTGATAGGAATCTAAGTCATTAGCATGATCCGAATTTCTCGGAACAAATAAATCGAGGAAACAGATATATAGCCAAAAATTGGACTCTTATATTCTCATGTATCAGCTGTTTCTGGAGGACAAATATCTTCATTTCATGGTGGATGAGCTAAT